ATAATTGTACTAATCACATTAATAGTTGCATTGATTCTTATTTTCGTTCTCACATCGGTATTAATAGTAACTTTTTAAGCGATAATAATAATTCCAATGAAAGTTACATTTATAATTTCATTTGTAGTGAAAGTGGACAAATTCGTGAAAGCAAAAATTACAAGATAAGAACTAATAGGAATCGTAGTAATTTAATAAGTTCTAAAGATTTCGATATAACTCAAAACTACAATCAATTGTGGATTCAATGCGACAATTGTTATGGATTAATGTATAAGAAAGTCAAAATGAATGTTTGTGAACAATGTGGACATTATTTGAAAATGAGTAGTTCAGAGAGAATCGAGCTTTCGATTGATCCGGGTACTTGGAATCCTATGGATGAAGACATGGTCTCTGCGGATCCCATTAAATTTCATTCGAAGGAGGAACCTTATAAAAATCGTATTGACTCTGCTCAAAAAACTACAGGATTGACTGACGCTGTTCAAACAGGTACAGGTAAACTAAATGGTATTCCGGTAGCCCTTGGGGTTATGGATTTTCAGTTTATGGGGGGTAGTATGGGATCAGTAGTAGGGGAAAAAATAACTCGTTTGATCGAGTATGCTACCAATCAATGTTTACCTCTTATTTTAGTGTGTTCTTCCGGAGGAGCACGAATGCAAGAAGGAAGTTTAAGTTTGATGCAAATGGCTAAAATTTCTTCGGTTTTATGTGATTATCAATCAAGTAAAAAGTTATTCTATATATCAATTCTTACATCGCCTACTACCGGTGGGGTGACAGCTAGTTTTGGTATGTTGGGGGATATCATTATTGCCGAACCCTATGCCTATATTGCATTCGCGGGTAAAAGAGTAATTGAACAAACATTGAAAAAAGCCGTGCCTGAAGGTTCACAAGCGGCTGAATCTTTATTACGTAAGGGCTTATTGGATGCAATTGTACCACGTAATCTTTTAAAAGGTGTTCTGAGCGAGTTATGTCAGCTACATGCTTTTTTTCCTTTGAACAAAAATTCAATCAAATGGAACGGTTAGTTTAGCAGAATTAAACGAAAACCCTTAAAAATTAATTTTTCTTTCGAATCATTTTTTTTATCGATATTCTTGTTTACTACTCAGTAAACCTCTATCAACAAGCTAAAAAGTGAATTTTTGCTTTTGGGAAGTTCAAATTAGACTAGACAAAAAAAAAAAGTTCATTTTCCTCCCTTGCTTGCATATGTATAGATAATTCAAATAGAGATATATACAGATCTATAGAGAGTCTTCCATTTTGTAGAAATTTGTAATGGAATAACATTTTTTCTTTATTAATGACTATTATAAGACAAAAAGAATAATAAATCTAACAAGAGGATTATGATACATCTATTTGATTTTGAAAGATTAATAAGTCCATTTATTTAGTTTGGCGTTTCTTGTACCTATTTTTTTATTATATTTCTATTAGGTTCTATTTTAGCTATTTCTATTAGGTTGTATATTTAGTATTAGATATATATTTACTTAAAGCTAATTAGTATAATTATATAATATATATAATAGAAATAATAAAAATACAAGATATTCTAAGATATCTTTAGAATTCAGAATATAACAATAACAGGTACAAATATTAAATTGAGGTACCCATTTTATGACAACTTTCAATAACTTACCCTCTATTTTTGTGCCTTTAGTAGGCCTAGTCTTTCCGGCAATTGCAATGGCTTCTTTATTTCTTCATATTCAAAAAAATAAGATTTTTTAGATCGTCTGAGACCTAATCGTATCACTCCTTTTTTTTTTTAACTTCGATTCGATAAGACCCATTTGGTAGAATATTGTATAACACATAGATTCCTACAAACATAAATAAAAAAGCTCTTATGCATGTGTAAACGTAAATAAATTTCCGCTCTTTTGAAAAAAATGAATCATCATCGGGCCGATGTATGAAATTCAAGTCAATCTATTTATTTGTATGTATATCGCTATAGGGGATCATATAAAGGAAGGGGATGTTATTATTTAAGATATAAACAATTCTATGAATTACTCCTAAGGTAAAGGTTCACAACAAAATAGTTGATGAGAGTTACTTTGAAAACAAAAAAAGGAAAGTAATATTTTCTCAATTCCAAAAAATTGTATAACTGGATCTAATATATATGAGTTGGCGATCAGAATCTATATGGATAGAATTTATAACGGGGTCTCGAAAAACAAGTAATTTCTGCTGGGCCTTTATCCTACTTTTAGGTTCATTAGGATTCTTATTGGTTGGAACTTCCAGTTATCTTGGTAGAAATGTTATCTCGTTATTTCCGTCTCAGCAAATCATTTTTTTTCCACAAGGGATTGTGATGTCTTTCTATGGGATCGCAGGTCTCTTTATTAGTTGCTATTTGTGGTGCACTATTTTGTGGAATGTGGGTAGTGGTTATGATCTTTTCGACCGAAAAGAAGGAATAGTGCGTATTTTTCGTTGGGGATTTCCTGGAAAAAGTCGTCGCATCTTTTTACGATTCTTTATGAAAGATATTCAGTCCATCAGAATAGAAGTTAAAGAGGGTGTTTCTGCTCGGCGTGTCCTTTATATGGAAATTCGAGGTCAAGGGGCTATTCCTTTAATTCGGACTGATGAAAATTTTACTACACGAGAAATTGAGCAAAAAGCTGCTGAATTGGCTTACTTCTTGCGTGTACCAATTGAAGTATTTTGAAAAGAATTAATTTTAAAAGACTAAATGCTTTGGCAGTAGGAATAAAAACTCAATAATTTCTTTCTTTTTTTTTGTCAATTGAATATTCATTTATTCTTTTATGCTCGTTTTTTTGCTATATTTGATAGAAAAAAAAAGGAGTTGCTTCGTCTCGAAATTAGTATTGATCGAAAAAAGGGGGAATAACATCCTGTAAACCCAATTTTTTCTTGATTTAAGTGTATTCTGAGTCTATTTCTGTATTCTTTCTAGATTCAAAGCAAAGACTCAGTATTGAATCAACATAAAAAGAGAAAATGGATTCATAGGCTCACTACATTCTATTCGAATTATAATAGAAACTCATGCTCGATAGAAATATTAGATCTAATAGAATCAACAAATGAGGTAGGTTCATTAACAATTCACAGATTCAAAATGGCAAAAAAGAAAGCATTCATTCCTTTTTTTTATTTTACATCTATAGTCTTTTTGCCCTGGTTGATCTCTCTCTGCTGTAATAAAAGTTTGAAAACTTGGATTACTAATTGGTGTAATACTAGACAATGCGAAACTTTTTTGAATGATATTCAAGAAAAAAGTGTTCTAGAAAAATTCATACAATTAGAGGAACTATTCCAGCTCGATGAAATGATAAAGGAATACCCAGAAACCGATTTACAACAATTTCGTCTAGGAATCCACAAAGAAACGATCCAATTCATCAAGATACACAATGAGTATCGTATCCATACAATCTTGCACTTCTCGACAAATCTAATATCTTTCGTTATTCTAAGTGGTTATTCCTTTTGGGGTAAGGAAAAGCTTTTTATTCTGAATTCTTGGGTTCAAGAATTCCTATATAATTTAAGTGATACAATTAAAGCTTTTTCGATTCTTTTATTAACTGATTTATGTATCGGATTCCATTCGCCTCACGGTTGGGAACTCATGATTGGTTATATTTACAAAGATTTTGGGTTTGCTCATTATGAGCAAATTTTATCTGGTCTAGTTTCTACCTTTCCAGTCATTCTTGATACAATTTTTAAATATTGGATCTTTCGTTATTTAAATCGTGTATCTCCGTCACTTGTAGTGATTTATCATGCAATAAACGACTAAAAAATGATTAACTGATCCAATTTTACTCTTTCGTACCGTATACATCATAACCAAATCAAAGTCGTATTTACTTTACTCTTTTTACCCATGAGGGAGTCCTTGTATATTTCAACACAAAATATTTTTTTTCAGTAAATGTAAATAGCAGAATTGTGGCTAGGGAAGTATATTATCAACCTACCTAACTTTATTGTAGAAATTTTCGGGATAAATGATTGGACCATGCAAACTAGAAATACCTTTTCTTGGATAAGGGAAGAGATTACTCGCTCCATATCTGTCTCACTCATGATATATATAATAACTTGGGCATCCATTTCAAGTGCATATCCGATTTTTGCCCAGCAGAATTATGAAAATCCACGAGAGGCAACTGGGCGTATTGTATGTGCCAATTGCCATTTAGCTAATAAGCCCGTGGATATTGAGGTTCCACAAACGGTACTTCCTGATACTGTATTTGAAGCAGTTGTTAAAATTCCTTATGATATGCAACTAAAACAAGTTCTAGCTAATGGTAAAAAAGGAGCTTTGAATGTGGGAGCTGTTCTTATTTTACCGGAGGGATTTGAATTAGCCCCCCCCGATCGTATTTCACCCGAGATGAAAGAAAAGATAGGAAATCTTTCTTTTCAGAATTATCGCCCCAATAAACAAAATATTCTTGTAATAGGTCCTGTTCCTGGTCAAAAATATAGTGAAATAACCTTTCCTATTCTTGCCCCAGACCCTGCTACTAATAAAGATGTTCACTTCTTAAAATATCCTATATACGTGGGTGGAAACAGGGGAAGGGGTCAGATTTATCCTGATGGTAGCAAAAGTAACAATACAGTTTATAATGCTACCGCAGGAGGGATAATAAGCAAAATTTTACGAAAAGAAAAGGGGGGATACGAAATAACCATAGTGGATGCATCGAATGGACGCGAAGTTATTGATATTATCCCTCGAGGTCTAGAACTTCTTGTTTCAGAGGGCGAATCCATTAAACTCGATCAACCATTAACGAGTAATCCTAATGTGGGTGGATTTGGTCAGGGGGATGCGGAAATAGTACTTCAAGATCCATTACGTGTCCAAGGCCTTTTGTTCTTCTTAGGATCGGTTGTTTTGGCACAAATCTTTTTGGTTCTTAAAAAGAAACAGTTTGAGAAGGTTCAATTATCCGAAATGAATT